GGTTTAAGTATGACCTTGAAACCCGAAAATCTTACAATGTCGATCCTAATGCTACAGTTGCTATCGGTTGCTAGCCTCAAAAAAATCTTTGTACCCTCATGGATACGGTCCTGAGGCTTCTGAATGATAGAATTAGAGGGTCCCTTTCGGACGTGCAGATTGAGGTTGGTAGGATATAGGCGTTAGGCTCTTTCGATGGCACTGAAAGGCCTGTTATCGTACTCTTTCGTATATAGTTGTCAAAGACACTGGAGAGAACTAGTCTCTCGGGCTAGGGACTCTCTATCTATATACTAGAAACTGGATTTATAGCGAGCTTTTACTATTAGAACAAGGGCATAGTTTTAGGGACACTCACGTCTTTTTTTACAAGTCAAACTTGTCTCTATATTCAAGGGACTCACGATTGTGCAACGAAGTCTCCTATTCGGCGATATTCACATTGATTCTGGAATAACCTATCATATGCGGCCTCTGCTGCTGTTCACAAGTACAAGATGAGGATCAGCAACAGGTATTACCAGAGTCTCATAGCTTATTTGACAGAGACGACGTTTAACCTTTTCCGCGGTGTGAACCTTGCGGGAAGTGTTGTATACTTTAAGAAGAGAGATCTATTCTACTTCTTTATTCTATCAAACCTGAAAACGAGGCCTCCGGTAAACAAGCTATAAAAGATGAATATCGCTCTCTCTAGCTAACCTGGAAAAAGTCTACCTTTGCGGAACTGGAGCCGAAGCTCCTTCCTTTCTTCCTCCCTTGTTCTATTACCCCAAGGCCTCCTCGGTCTTCTTGGACTTGGTTTCTGTCTGATTTCACCCGCACTGCTAATGTAGGCTTTTGGGGGGTAATGGCATCGGCACACTATTCGTCTAAATAAGTTCTCTTTCGTCTTCCAATAGTTCTGACCCGCAAAGTGAGCCCCGAAAACTGTCAACCTATGACCAACTCAAAATTAGAGTAGCTGATAGAGTAGAAGGTGGGATTCTATATTCTATAGCCTATGCGCCTGCTTATGATGAGATAGAAGTAGGCTCCCGGTGCGTCTTCCTTCGGTCGGCTTGTCATCGAAGGATGTTAGCCAAATCAGAAGAACTATAGGCTCGAAGGCTCGGGTTGGTCAAGCGAACTGATTCATTTCATTCTTCGCCTAGTCTTAGCACCCGCACAGTAGAGGGGAATAAGCATTCCTTTTCCGACAAAACTAAGCGTCTTGCCGCTGGGTAAAGGCAATAGGAGGAGGTTTGGAACCCCAAAACAAGTCTAGGCTTAAGAACGGTGATGCTAGTTCAGTTGTTGAAGAAAATGTCCCGATGAACCTTGGGAGCATCCCGGGCAAGATCTATGGCTTCAGCTGCGGCTAAGCGAACTACCTATTCTATATATTCTATAGAAGTGAATATGAGAGAAAAAGCTCTTCTTTCACATAGTGGGAGGCTGGCCTTCTCTCTTCCCAATTCTCCCAATGAGACCTCTTTCACTCACTTAGTGGACGACCCAGAGGACTTTAATAAAGCCCCCTTTTGCCTCATCACGATCTCCCGGTGAAGTAGCGGCTCCCTCCTATTACTATTTCTGGGGTGGAGTCGAAGCTATGGCACCAGAAAGGCAAAGAGATTCCGTCCCGAACCACTCGTGTAGTCTTCTTCCTGCCTCCCAGTTAGGCCCTATCTCGCTTTCCAAGTCTCATTTGGATGAGACGGCGGTGAGCAATCGATAGAGAGCAAGGGATGCTAGCGCTCTTCTACTCATATTCCTTGCTTCAGTTGGTTCAGGAAGCTTTGGCATCGAGACGCATTACGATAGCTATAGCTAGGCCGGGTGGGATTCTCTCTCTATCTAATGGTTATGAATAAAGTGATGAATCAAGTGGATCCTTTGCCCCTTACCTCAGTAGCTGGGAAGGCAGGCCCTTAGCTTCAACTAGTTCAGTTTGAGTCTTTCTCAGGAGTAGTTGCATTGCAAGTAGGCAGAAAATAAGTAGTGCGTTAGCTTATCTGTTCATTTTCAAACAACCCTTGTTTGTGCTCCTTTATCTTTCTAAGCTAGCAGGGAATCTAGTTCAGCAAGGTCCATAGGGTGAGCTCGCTTGAAGCTGGGGCGCGTCTGGTGGTATCGTATATAAGATCACACGGCTGCTTTTAGGAGCGATCTGTTCATCCAACTCGAAATATCGTAAGTAAGAGAAGAAGAAGAATCTGACGCCCAAAATTCCCATGTCTTTCTTGGTTGGACCAACCGGCGAAATCAGTCTTCCTGAATTGGAATAGCAAGAACAAGTCTCTCCATTTTTTTGGGGGAGCAGAGCAGTCAAAGAATGAAACAGATCAAATGATTGTTCTAGAATGGCTATTTCTCACAATTGCTCCTTGTGATGCAGCGGAACCATGGCAATTAGGATCTCAAGACGCAGCAACACCTATGATGCAAGGAATAATAGACTTACATCACGATATCTTTTTCTTCCTCATTCTTATTTTGGTTTTCGTATCACGGATCTTGGTTCGCGCTTTATGGCATTTCCAAAAAGAAAAAAATCCAATCCCGCAAAGGATTGTTCATGGAACTACTATCGAGATTCTTCGGACCATATTTCCTAGTATCATCCCGATGTTCATTGCTATACCATCATTTGCTCTCTTATACTCAATGGACGAGGTAGTAGTAAATCCAGCCATTACTATCAAAGCTATTGGACATCAATGGTATCGGAGTGCGCCTCTTCACGAGGGTGATTTAAGTGCAACGAAATGCCTTAAGAATATGGTTCGCGAAGCATCTGGCTTACCGGTAATCTCCCATTCCCGCCGTCGAGAGACTTAAATAACTATAGCATGCCAGAAACGGGGAGTTGAGATGGTTAGACCTATACCCCGAAATGCTCCCAGCATAGAAGCCTATGGTTCCATCTTGTTGTTGCTGGAGGTACACATCCCTCTTCTCGGTGTGGAGCGATATACGAGAAATAGATGCTCAGCCTGAAATGTCCGATAACGGCGCTGAAGTAGTGAATCTATCGGCACCATAGCTGTGGCATACAACTTTGGACCTAACGGCCGGCCCAGTAACCTTTCGGAATGGGGGATCCCCGTTGGCAACAACCACGGTAGTAGTTGCGGAACTACTGGGCCGGGAGAGGACAACCTCTTGTTCCTGCTCCTCTTTCTTCGCTTCGGGGACGGAGGTCCTACGGTAGGTAACAGCAGGTACAAGCAACTTGACCGAAGGGGACCAGCGCTTCTACTCTTCCACCGAGGAGCCGTTCGCAGCGAGAAGCAAGGGATGTCGTGAACGGTGGGAGGTCACAGAGAATTTACCTATTCATAGAGTGATCCTATGATCGATACAGGATATAGACTATCTCTTTCTTTATTCGATTCTTTTTCGGAAAAAAAAAGAAGGGTGACTCAACTTCTCAGCTAGAGTTGGGGGTGGGACTTGTTGGCATAATGCAAGCTGGAACGTGGGAATTCGAGGTCTCATGAACTACTACTAAAAACCTACTTTTTTTTCTTTTTGGACAAACGATATCAGGTCAGGTCTATGGATGGATCCAGATCTACGGGCCGGCCGGCCCCGGCCGATGAGCATAGGGAATCTATACTCGAGCGTTCAACTGGGCCCCTGACAGGATAGGTGAGGAATCACTCTTGATCTTTTTTATTGGGGCCTACAACTTCTCCGAGCCGGCTAGCATCCCTTTCCACTGCGCATTTAGCGAACAAAGAAGACGACTATATATAGGATCGAATTCGCTTTCCATGGTGAACTGGTCGTCCCATACCTTCTGCCTGTCTCATATGTGTGGAACCAGGTCTTTTTCGGTTCCAGCCCCCCCTCGAATACATAGGGTAGGTAGGACTGGGTGAGAAAGGGTTCCCTGTTGCCAATAAACTTTCCCCGGCCTTCGATTCCCCTTACTCATAAAGGGTCTTACGGTCGGTACTAACTAAAGAAAAGGAGTCTTCTTTCTAAGAGTAGGCGTGGAGAGCTTTTTGCGGGGAAACTTGCAAGTACAGTTTGGGGGGAGACGGGCGTCGACCCAACCTTATGAGTATTCGGACTATAACAGTTCCGATGAACAGTCACTCACTTTTGACAGTTATACGATTCCAGAAGATGATCTAGAATTGGGTCAATTACGTTTATTAGAAGTGGACAATCGAGTGGTTGTACCAGCCAAAAGTCATCTACGTATTATTGTAACATCTGCTGATGTACTTCATAGTTGGGCTGTACCTTCCTCAGGTGTAAAATGTGATGCTGTACCTGGTCGTTTAAATCAAACCTCTATTTCGGTACAACGAGAAGGAGTTTACTATGGTCAGTGCAGTGAGATTTGTGGAACTAATCATGCCTTTATGCGTGCGCCCGGAAAGATAGGCCGACTGCTGAGCCCACTCTGGCTCAGCCGCACCACCCAGGGTGCGAGCCACCCGAGAAGCAAGCTATTACAGCGAGCGGCTGGAGCAGTATGGAGCCGAGGAGCAAGGCAGTAGATAAGATAGAAGAAGGGGTCAGGCTCCCGGTGGAGCAGAGGATACGGTTAGGATAACGAACTTGAAACGCGGAGCCCGAGCGTCCGGCGAGCGAGTGGTTAGTGGCCAATAGCGCCCTAGTTGATGGCATTCCTCTCTGCGGCTGGCACTCGAGGAACCACGGGGCACTCCATACAGAGCAAACAAGTCTTAGGGATGAGACGCCCGCGCAAGGACCTCAATTCTCATTAGGAGGTCGAACCAAGGACCTATGGAAGTCGGGGCTAGCCCGTCCCCATGGGCAACGCAACAGTGTCCTGAGGGAGGAGTTTAGAGGCCTTATAGTAGCACGGACTTCTTTTTCTTTCTAGGTCATGCGAAGGGGGCCAGTCCAAGATCGTACTGTTCCTCTACAAAGACAACAGACGCTCTCAACGGCTAGGCGCCACTCTCTTTCTGAGTTATTCCAGCTTCTTCATGATTTCGTGCCGCGGTGAACAAACAAAACAAAAAAGAGGGCCATCTCAGCGGAAGGAGAAGGACCTGCAACGGCAGAGACTACTGACCCTATTCTTGTTCCTAGCCGTCTTTTACGAGTCCGGAAAGCCTCCTCAGAGGGATCCTCAAAATAGAATAGAGAAGGGCGGGCAGGGCTTCCGCAAGAGCCTCCCCCCTCTTCCCGGTCAAGATAGATGGGAAGGAGCCCTATCAAGGCCATAACCAGTCTCTTTATTTATGTACGTACACCTTTGTTTCAGGGTGGGGCCGCCCTTCCTCCTGCTAATCCGGCCATTTCCGAACCTGTCTTTCTCATCCCATTCAATGGAGGACTTTTAAATTCTTGCGATTCCCAGCCCCCTTAGCTTATTATTTTATATATATCTATATATATTATTTAAAAAGGTTCCAAACCTTAGCTCGGCTAAATAGGCTCAATGATCTCTTTCTTCGCTTCGATAGGCCGGTACGGCGCTCCGCGTGGTTATATTCATACATGTTCCGACTCGCCGGTCATTATGGATCTAGTGGCATGGCGGGGCAAAAGAAAAGGGGGGGGAAGCAACTACGAAGCTTCGTAGACTCGACAAGTCGCTCCGCTTATAGAATAGAATGAAGCAAGCTAGCGACTCTCCTAGTAGCGAAGGAAAGGGGCATTCGGGAAGCGACTAGTCGCTTCTGGCGAAGCTTCTAGAAGGCCGACCACTACATAGAGAGATCCATATACCAGTCATGAGCGATAGCGAAGCCTAGAGAGGCGCAGGGCAGGATCCAAGAGCTTAGAAAGGGTCAGGAAAGGAGCAGAGAAGGGGTTGGATTTCACCTATGATCAGATCAGTGGGCAACCATAGTTTACTTTTTTCGTAGTGTTGTTAACGTTGTTGAAAGCTCATTACTTATTTAAGTAGGCCTCGCTTTTCGGAGCTGCTCCCAGCTCACACTATGGTGGAGGAGGTGCCGTGAAGATCTAGGAGTGTGAGCAGTACGAGCTGAAAGGCTCCCATACTGTTTGGAGGGCAGGGGGCATAGATGCCAAACAAACCTGACCCCTATCTATCGTCGTAGAAGCTGTTCCTAGGAAAGATTATGGTTCTCGGGTATCCAATCAATTAATCCCCCAAACCGGGGAAGCTTAAGCGGAAATGAAAGGGTAGGGTGAGGGAAAAGAAAAGGGGGGAAGCAACTCAATTTAAGGCTTCGCTCCCAGATCGCTTCGTGAGCTCATTTAGTAGACAGCGAGTGTGCGCCCCTTTAGAGAAGAGATAGGGGCGAGTACTACACGAGCTCGTAAGTAAAGTACGGAACAAGCCTTGTCTACGAAGCAGAGCGACCTCGTCTTGCTTGCTTCTGGCGAAGCTTCTAGCACTGGATAATAGGCATGGCAGGAATACGACTTTTTAGGTCGACCACTACACTACATAGAAGCGATAGCGAAGCCAAGCCGTATAAAGGCGAGCAGCCCTTATAGCAATAGCAAACGGCCTACTTATAGCCCTTCCCAATTTCCAGTAGTAAACTTCCCAAGTTTAAGCAGGATAACCCCCTCTCTATTCTTCTCTTCATGTATGTGGGCTGCCTGCCCCTTCCCGAATAGACGAACAGGAACAAGCTGAAGAAGCGAGAGATATTTGAGATTCCGTAAGTAACTTAGTGAGTGCTTTCTAAGGGAAAAAGAAAATGAAATACGAACAACCGCGCTGGTCGTTTCTCGGAATCATTTTCAGAAATAAGAAAAAATGCAAAAAAGAGTAAGAACTACTCTACTTTCTTTATTTATCCTTGTAGTCTTAGTAGTCTTATTGTATTTTCTTGGAGTCCGGTGCGGACAATTGGAGTTCGTTCATGCCTTATTCTTGAAGGTTACTCTTTCTTTGGGGGTTCGATCTCTCTCTGTACTCCTACTTAAAGTAGGGTGTTCTGGTTTTATTATTTCGGCTATTGGTTTTGCTGTGAGGGCGATCCTCGCTACCGAAGCCACGCCCTATGTAAGTATGGTTTTACCAGCTGAGGAAAGGGCTTCCTCGCCTCTACCCCCTATTCCCAGCCCTGGGAGTACAGGCTCATCTTGGATTGAAGAGACTTATAGGGGCGGGGCTGAAGCTTCCTCTTCGGCACCACTCCAGCAGCAAGGAGCTTCATCTCATACCAATCCTAATGGTTCACCATCCTTGTCCGAACAATTTCCTATTCTTAAGATGCCATCTCCTAAGCTAAGAGAGATGCAAGAACTGCTTTCACATTTCAGATACGAAAATGAGGCATCATCTTCTGCGCGCGAAATGGCGGGTCCTTCAAATGCCACCTTTCCTTTGCTTTCAGATCAACCCCGCCGACAAGATTAAATATGGGGGGCCATTGAGTCTGAAGTAGGGACATCTGGTGGGGCCCCGGAGGAAACGCCCGCGGCAGACACTGACACTGACAGTGACAGTGACAGTTGGCCCACTTTAAATCAAGAAGAATATCTTCTTAAAAAGAAAACTTTCGATAAATTAGAACGTTTTCTTAATTCATACAAAGGTTATCGTGGTCGAGCTATTGTCGGGTATAAACTAATGGAATATTATGAGCAAATCATTTTGCGAGCTTCGCCCCAGCAGATCAATCGCGTTGAAGATGCGATGGAAAAAATAGCATCTCGGGCGGAGAGACCTGGTTCTCCAAATGAAGCATGGAAAGCTCTACTTGAGCTTTTAAACTAAGATAAGAATAGGACCAGGGGACAAATCAATAGGAAATGTCATGTCATTGGAAGTGATCGTAAGGTTTGAGTATTACACCAAGAATTGACAAGCAAGCGACTTGACTACTTATGATATTAATTGTTTTTGAAAGACGTAACTACATATCTATAAGTCACTTTCATTCTAGGAACGTAGTCGCTATAGCGAAACTATTGGATATGTATGTAAGTAATACACTCGGAGAAGAGGCTCAGCCGAAAGAGAAACTGAATTCAAATCTCACTTTAAGACGGTTGTTAGCCGTCTCAGTAAGGGTAGTGAGCAAGTTTAGGTTTAGGGGAATGATTCTTAGGAAGCGAAGCAACCTCTTCTCTTTGCGGGACTCCTTCTTAGGGCGTGAAAGCATTCCATCGGGCTTCCCGCTGAAGGATGTGTTCAAGTCGCTTCTTTTCCGCTTTCATCTGAGGCCAATAAAATCGAGCGCCAAGCAACGCCATTGTTCGGTGCTGACCGGGATGTCCTGCCCAAGGGGCAAGTCCAGATTCCTCTTTTTCACTCACCATCAACAGGAAAGTGTGGCATACTATTTCTATTATATACGATTAATGTGCAGCTAGGCTACTTATGAACTTTCTAACTTTAGCTAGCTGACTGGTTTCCTACTGGCTTTCAATCTTTGGACAGCTATCCTTGCCCAGCTGGACTTTGTTTTATCCCACGCCTGACTATGAAGAGCTTCGAGTCTATCGGGAGAGGATGTGGTGGTAACCCCCTCAGCTTCGTCTAGAGCCGGGCGTCCAGCCGTGTAGGAAGACTCACCCTAGCCACTATAGCAACCCCACCCCCAACTCTAGCTGAGAAGCACCCTCCATCCACTTCCCCTTTTCCGTGTGCCCAAAAGCCCGCCCGCCCGGTTTATGAGCCCATTTCCGATTCCCTTACCCAATCTCATGAGAAGCAAGCCCAGCAGGCCCTACCTTAAAATGTCCCCAGACAGCCAGCCCTCACCAGGCTGCTAGCATTGCTAAATGCTCCGCCACGAAGCAAGCTCTCCCGAATACGACAGATGCGGAAGTGGGGAAGCCGGAAGTGGCTAAAGAAGTCGGAGGAAGAAAGTAGTTGGACAACTGTATACACGAGGGTACATTAGTCTTCTAGGAATTGGCAACATTGACAGAAAGGGGAAAGGGTAGGAATACACTTTTTTAGGTGTAGCTATACTAAAGTAGTTGGCCTAACCTTAGGTTCCCGTAACCAAGTTTTTCTTTCTCATTCCTTATGTACTTTTTCTTACTTCATCCATACTTTTTGACTTTTTCTGAAGTGTGGGGCAAACGGCGCCCTCTACTTCTACTTCTAACTAAAGGCGAAGAGCCGGCATTGCAAGCAAATAGAGAGCCTCCGCCCGTTTGATCGGTTGCGAGCCAGAAAGCGTACCGGCAGTTTGAGTCACGAAAGGGCCGCTTGCTTAACTTCATTTTTCTATAGAATAAAATAATATAATTCTATATCTATCTATAAACAAAAAAGATATATATATATAATCTTTTTATTTTTCCAATTGTTCATTCCTGGCGAGAGGAAGAAGCAGATAGAGCAAAGGCCTCCTCTTTCCGTTCGCTCTTCCCGAAGTGAGCGAATTGCATGTAGAGATCCGTAGGGGCTTATAGTTTAATTGGTTGAAACGTACCGCTCATAACGGTGATATTGTAGGTTCGAGCCCTACTAAGCCTACCACCCCCTGCTCTTCTCTTTCAGCCCTTGCTGGTGAAAGTCTTAGAATGAATGTTGGCCTAGATAGAGGAATAAAAACTAGCTCGACCGGAAGGGAGAGGATAGGCGAATCAGTAACTGAAATGAAAGCTGGAGTAAGACAGTCAGTTGGAGAGCTAGGATGAAGAAGTAGGAAGGGATATTCGAAAGGCAGAAGGGTAAGAGCTAGAAGGCTGTCTTTGAGGATAGGATGGTCGGACAAGGAATCCAACCTCTTTCTATAGATAAGATAAGTCTGTAACTTCAGGTCGAATCACTAGAAGGTATACTATTCTGAGGGTAGGCATTCGCCGTCCCTCAATCGCTTACTGATATGCTTTATCTCATCTAGCAGCACTCTAAGACCCTCTTTCCACCCTACTGGCTTTAGGTAAGGGTCTCAGATCGTATGCTTTCTAGCCTGCCTCTTTCTTGAGCTGCCCATGGAATAAAAAGTAGATCTCTATCTGATCTGTGAAGTGAAAGACTAGTCCTGATCTTATTGAATTAATTCCATCTAAGAAGTAGAAGTAGGTTCGCTGAAGCCCATCTATTCAATAAGATCAGTTAAGCAGGTTGTTAGGGCCACTCGACTTATAAGTAGTAGTATCACTTTGATCCTATATGAGCATCCACTTTTTCAAACAATTGAGCCTTCATCATGGGAATAAATAGGATAACAGGATTCCAGCTGTAGTTTATTGTTAGGTCGGTAAAACTGTCCATGTAGCTAAAGTAAAGCCAATTGTTCGAGTTCGCGTTCTCGTTCAGGACAGGACAGTATGGGACCTCTTGCTTAGGGCTTTGGAAGCAAGCAACCAACCCGGCGGAAGTCGATCGGAAGTTTACTATTTGACAAAGGGGCGCGTTAGCGGCATAAGAGTAAGTAAACAGATCAGGTGTAGCGATAGGGCGGTTTACAATTCTATTCAAACAGGCTATTGCGCCTAAGTCAATCGCTAGCCTAGGGCTTTGCCATACCAGTGAGTCTGAGGCGCTGCTCTCGACCAAAGTCGCACGTGATGCTAAGTAAGGATGAACCCCCCTACCACTGTTAAATAGCGCCCTCTTCTCTTACTATAGTAAGCTGGCGGGCTTCTCCCAAGAGAATGCCTTCACTCCACTCCGCCTTCAGACGCCTATGGAGAACTAAGGTACCTTTAGGAGCCGAAGGCAGGGGGGACTCGAAAACAACAAACGCCACTATTTAACTTAACTGTTTAGGCGAAACTCCACGCACAACTCGCATTGAAGACGCTCCACTCGTTCGTAAGCACAATGGACTCGCTGTGAGTATGGAAGAAGGATAGGGTCAGCAGGCCTTTCTATCTCTTGTATTCATCTTCTTGTTGTACTCTTTCTGAAGTGTGGGGCGAACGGCGACCTCCGTTTGCAGGAAGGAAAGCGGCAACCGCCCTCAAGTAAAGACTTTTTCGAAGGTGGAGCCTTACTCATTCATTCCCTTTCCCTCGGGATGTGAACTGAGATTAGGTAGTGGTAGTGGTTACAGCGAGAGTCCTAACTCATTCCCTCGTTGCTCACAATCTGACTTATCCTAGGTAGGTTACTGGTATTCCACGGGTTTTTGTTGGTTCATTTTCCCTCTTTAATTGAAGAACTCAAGAACCGGTAAAGAATAAGCGATGGACCTTCCTTTATACGTGTTTCGAATTACTCAAGACCAGCAGGGCATCCATATTTCTCATCTTGGGAAATTTCCCTAGGTCAACCTTTGCTTCACAGGGTAAGACCAGGAATAACAGATGCCGGTCTGCTTTCTCTGTTCTACAACCCACCCATAAGGGTATAGGGAATGATGGGTGGGGCACCAATCACTAGGGATTGCCCATAGAAGGGTTTCCAGGTACTGATGATCTAGGCCATTCCTTTAAGCTGGGAATCGTGGATTGGTCATACGAGATCCTAGAAAAAAGGATTTAAGAATACTAGGGCTAGGAAGAGATTAGCGATGCCTGTCTATCATTGCCCTGTTTGAGGATCAGATCCTCGTGACCCCATGGCCGATTGTGGGTTAATCCACCCCAAGTTCAAAGCGAACCTGGAAGGAAATGAGAGGGAAGAACCCATTTCCAGCACGAGCCAATCCGATAACGGAGAATGAGATCCTTTGAGCCCGGTGGTAAGGTCCAGTTATTTACACAGCCTTACACCACAAGGCTATACAACCTAGAGTTGCTTGATGCAGTGCCTTATGGTTGAACTTGCTCCACAAAGTCCCAGGAAACATTGATTTGGTTGATTTAGATGGAACCCGGACGGATCGACCTCTTGTCCTTCTTTCCGGGGCTTTCGTCTTTTTTCCTTTCCGGTTGGTCCTCCTTTGGCTTGTCCATAGAAGGTGCAAGCATCCCGGTCGGTGTAGAGTAAACCGGATTTCCAGCTCTGTATGGGTGAACCAGGACGGAGAAAATAAAACCCGAACATGGAATGAAATCGTCTTTGATAATCTTTAAATTCAAAGAAAGATGGCCATAGGTTCGAATCACATAGCCTCAGTGTAATGAAGGATAACCCAGCCAAGATAGAGGGACGAGGCCAATAAGAAGGCAGAAGTTTCATACAAAGGTGCCTTTAACTGGCTAGGAAATGTGCTTCCTCTGGCTTCAAATCCCTATCTATACCATAGGGATGAGGACAAGCGAAGGAGCTGATAGGTGGAGGAGGTTTCCATTTCAGAGCTTCCGAGACGCTTCAGCAGCTTCCGAAAAAAAAGCCTTATTCCCTTTTGACGTATACTTTTCAGAACTGGGAGCAGTAATTGAATCAATCCTTCTTTTTTATAATGAGAAGAGGGGTGTATAATGAAAACTTCCTCATCAATCCCGAAGGTTTGCTACTTCCTTTATTTGAAGCAAGTCTTACTCACCCTGGAGAAGCGTCCTCTTTTGTTATATAGTTGCAGATTTTACCCCAAACACTCGCCTCATCTTCACTGCTTAAGAAAAACTGGAAGGATTTGCCCCTAAACGGATAACTGTAAGGGACCTACAAACCCAAGCACAGGCCATAGACTTTCTCAGGCAGCGTATATTGACTTCTTCCTTTGCCATCACTTTCCCTATCAGACTTCGAGCCACTTCATCTATGCCATCAAACTCTTCAAAATCAGCCTTCCTTGACTACTTGTCTTTCTTCTACTAGTTCGGATGGAAACCCTGATCAGGCGGGTGGCCTAGCTAACCCCTTTCTTCGTGCTTTTACGAAAGATCGCTTCGCTTGCCATTGAACGGATCACAGGAAATCACCCAGCAGATAGAATCCGGAAAGAGCCAAGACAAAGATACTACAGCAGCATTGCACACATTAAGACACCTACGGTTTAGAGAATGACCAGGTCTTACACACCTAAACAAGAAAGACATAAAAGAAATGCCTAACATGGCACTCCCGTGGCAGCTCTGAGAAAGATAGGAGTGAGAGTGTCTCTTGAGTAGAGTAGACTTCCCCTCAGCCTCTAAACTCATGCACAAAAGAGAGTGGATCGCCTTTAAAGTAAGAGTTTTTCTCATTTCTTTAAGATAAGTAAGTTAGAAAGCCGATTCCTGTCCTTTTCTTATATTAGCGAAAACTCTTCTTTCCTAAAATCTTTCAGTTTCTTTATAGTTTAAAATTGTTATCCAGGAAAACGGCTTTTTTTGGTTTCAATGCAATATGGGGGTCAAAACTAGCGATTTCAGCATTATCAACGACAAAATGCAAGAAAGAACTAATGCTTACGCCCTGCTCTCGCTACTCTTATGTTGATTACCGAGACAAGGAAGAAAGATATGTTGGAATCGGATAACTATCAACAATAAAGAAATGATTCCACTTTTGCAGCCTTTCCAGTTCTTTATCCTTCACATTTCTTTACGGCTCGAGGGGAGAGAATAGAAGCAAGCATTTCCCGTTCAGTCGGTAATGAATCAATACGCAGGGCTACTCTCTTCCATGGGAAAGGCAAGTATTGGCTCATATTGGTTGGGTTTGCTCTTTCCATAGGCTACTTTCCAGAAGATCCTCAAGGTAGATATGCTTTTCTTCTCAGAAAAGACCATCCTTTTTGGGGCTATTAGGTTACAAAGATGTCTGTCGACTTTTCTCTAGCTGAGAGAGATGGTAGGCTCGTAAAGGCATGAAGTGAGCCTCTACAGGGGCTGCTAAGCAGGCTTTCATCAAGATGATAAGGGACGAAGTGACTCGACCAACGGGAGAGGAGATGAATAGGGCGATTCGAGCGATCTTCCCTTTCGACGTAGCGCGTAACACTTGCTGGGGCGGCGCTTGCCTACAACCCAGATTCTTCGTCGGTAGAATAGATTGATTCGAGGAGTACTGATGATATTCTTGAAGTCATCTCACCCTTTGAGGAGGGAGGGAACGGTTGTACTAGAAGGGCTTACGATACCGATAAGAGTAAGACAAGAGCGACTTCTTTTTCGGTCACTGGTCTAGTTCCAGCAGGGGTAGGACAGGAGTACCAGTAAGCAAAAGGACTTCTTTGGGAACTCCATTGACATGCTTACACTACCGGGAGTTTCTTGCGCTTGAAGGGGTAAAGGGATTTCGGGGCTATCCCCTTCTAATTCATGATACATTCAGCCCTCTATCCATTGGGATGCTCATAAGAACCTCCGTTTTACCTTCACAGATTCCTATTCTATTCGCTAGAAAGTGAAAGGGTCCTTTAGCATTCCGAGTTATTTCAAAAGATTTTGCTTTATTAGAAAGAACTTATAGTAAGATATCCGTAAACCACTGATATGCCTCACTTTCAAAGCGTAAACTCTTGTAATGGAAGGCTGTTGCAGTAACTAAAACATCTTTGACTTCTTTTGTTAGGAAGACTAGCGGATTTTTCGAAATGAAAGTACCACTATTTGGCACAGGGTTGATAGAATAGCCAGCCAGCCAACCTGTAAGCTAGTAGTTTGGTTGATAAAGAGAAGGAAACCGGCCTATAAACCAGTCAAAGACTACCGGTTTAGTTATAAATTAGACATGGAAGTACGCTCGCTGCTTCATCAAAGAGAGGTGTCAGCTTAATCCATTGCCGGAAATCCTTCCTGCTGTCTGCGCTTTCCACTGTAATCTAACCCATCTTTATGCCTACTTACTCTGTGGGAAGTCTCATAGAATCATAGTTGAAAGTACTGATACAACATAGTAATGGATCTTTGTCCTAAAGGGAGAAATCAGTTAGGTTCTTAGTAGCAGTGGGTATTGGTACTTCCAACGAAGTCAACTTAGATAAGGTTCTAGCTATGGTATCCTCTCTTTAAAGTCGAAATCAGGATGTATTAATTATTTCTATTTGAGTTGCCCCTTTCCTCTCTTTCCCTTTGATCACCGACCCTGACTTTCAATCTTGGCCCTGTGATCCTTCCCCCTCCCCCCTTCCCGTGGTTGAGAACCCTTGCCTTTCTTACTAGATTTCCTGTTGATGGGGAAGGCTTGGCAAAGAAGCTTGTGTCGGAAGAGAAGTGGAAAACTAAGCTGTTCGGGCTTAACTTGAACCTGATTGCCCTAGTAGGAGTCAGAATAAGGTTGAGGCTTGTCTTCAAGAACTGACATCTCGGATCTTGCCATTGCCAGGAGCATGGATGCCGAGAATGCCCTCAGTCTATGTCTGTCTATATAGATAGGCTTTAAGAAAAAAAAAGGCAAGTAAGCCGTAAGCCAAAAAGAAAGGCTTTTAAGGATCTTCGACTGCTTATAAATAAGCTAATAACAGATCTTTTGCGTCTTTCGAGATGACTCCCTTATTTCCTCCTTAGGAGCTAATCTCTTCTTGACTTGAAAGCCTTCTTCCCGGATTCCTCAACCTAGGATAGATCAATTGACTGTGTAAGCTCTCTAAGGTAGCTATCTATCTTTAATGAGGTTCCTAGTGAAGTCATTCTAATCTTCCCATGGTTCTAACCGGACGCTTATACTAGTGACATTCTATCATCCTGTCTCACTATATCAAGATTAGTAATACCTTTCATCCTAGTTGTTCTCTTTCCTCTAGGCTAGAGAATATCTTCTTTCTAGATGTATTTCTTACTTAAAGCACTGGGAGAGAAAAAAGGACTGTAAGCATCTAGTTTGTGATAGCTTCCAATTGAAGTACCAGCCCCAGGGTTTATACTATCAGTGCTTTGAGTGTCATCTCATCTGCCCTCCTCTAATCTTCTGTCTCTTCGAGCTGTACCAAAAAAAGAAGTTTCAGGGATTCAATTTGTGATATTACTTATTCTTACTTAACGAGTTACTTACTCAATAGAGAATCTAGTATCAAGAAGAAAATCTTTATTACCTTTTGTATTTGTAGTTAAGATAGTATAAGATTTCAAGAGCCAGGGATAGTAGGACTAAAGTAAAGCAAGCAAGGCCTAAAAGGCAAGGTGCTCAGGTAAAGGCTAAGCTTAGTTGGATGAGTCCCTACAACTTATTTAATTAAAAATTTTCTTAGCAACGAATACGTTTTGAACCCTTTCGAGTGAGAGCTCAGGGATATGATTCCCAGAGAGAATTTCAATCTGAAGAAGGCAACTCATCTCCTTAGCAAGAAAGTTAATCCATTAATAAAGCACTACTGACTGATTATACAGTCTGTTTTTCAAGGGAACTCGAAATATCGTAAGTAAGAGAAGACTGACGCCCAAAATTCCCATATCTTTCTTGGTTGGACCAACCGGCGAAATCAGTCTTCCTGAATTGGAATAGCAAGAACAAGTCTCTCCATTTTTTTGGGGGAGCAGAGCAGTCAAAGAATGAAACAGATCAAATGATTGTTCTAGAATGGCTATTTCTCACAATTGCTCCTTGTGATGCAGCGGAACCATGGCAATTAGGATCTCAAGACGCAGCAACACCTATGATGCAAGGAATAATAGACTTACATCACGATATCTTTTTCTTCCTCATTCTTATTTTGGTTTTCGTATCACGGATCTTGGTTCGCGCTTTATGGCATTTCCAAAAAGAAAAAAATCCAATCCCGCAAAGGATTGTTCATGGAACTACTATCGAGATTCCTCGGACCATATTTCCTAGTATCATCCTGATGTTCATTGCTATACCATTATATGCCAGCGGATTTTCCCTTTGCTCTGAGTGGTTGGTCGAACACGCAGAATGTGCAGGAGAGGAGGGTTCCTCAAATGCCCAACTCGATTTGGACTTAACTCTGCGTCCGCCGGGACCAACAGCAGAGGAAATAGAAAGGGAGCTTTCCTCTTTTCTTTCTTCCTTTGGAAATAGGGGAGTGACCTCAAGTGTACTCCAAAATACTAAGATTAAGCTACAATTGGACGTCGCGTCCCCCGCGAAGCTTTTGAAGATCCGGGAACTTATGCGGGATCTCCAAAGCAGACCGGTTCCTGCTTTCCAAGCGAGAGATGCTTTATTGAAAGCTCTCGCCCAATGGGAGAGAGACCAGACGCGTGATCCATGAGGTTGGCCGCCCAGCGTCGGCTCTACGAACTAACAAGGGGTCGGTCGCGAGAGATAGAAGGGGTGGTCCGGCGGGTAGGCTGGAGGGGGGCTCGTCAGGGGGAGCAAATCGAGAAGTCCTTCGAAAGATAGGGCTTCCCGGAGAATTTGGTGTCTTTCTATTTAGAAACAAAGGACCATAAGTATAATTAGACACTTCGTCTTTATTGTTCCACTAGCTAGGATAAAATTATCAGATGTCCCTTTCATTATTACAACCTTCTTTTTTGATGTCAAAGACCAGAAGCTACGCGAAAATTTTCATTGGATCTCGGTTGTTCTTAACAGCGATGGCTATTCATTTAAGTCTTCGGGTAGCACCACTAGACCTTCAACAAGGTGGAAATTCTCGTATTCCTTATGTACACGTTCCTGCGGCTCGGATGAGTATTCTTGTTTATATCGCTACGGCTATAAACACGTTCTTGTTCCTATTAACAAAACATCCCCTTTTTCTTCGCTCTTTCGGAACCGGTACAGAAATGGGTGCTTTTTCTACGTTGTTTACCTTAGTTACTGGGGGGTTTCGGGGAAGACCTATGTGGGGCACCTTTTGGGTGTGGGATGCTCGTTTAACCTCTGTATTAATCTCGTTCCTTATTTACATGGGTGCACTGCGTTTTCAAAAGCTTCCTATCGAACCGGCTCCTATTTCAATCCGTGCTGGACCGATCGATATACCAATAATCAAGTCTTCAGTCAACTGGTGGAATACATCGCATCAACCTGGGAGCATTAGCCGATATGGTACATCAATACATGTTCCTATGCCCATTCCAATCTTGTCTAACTTTGCTAACTCCCCCTTCTCAACCCGTATCTTGTTCGTTCTGGAAACACGTCTTCTTATTCCATCTTTTCTCGAATCTCCTTTAACGGAAGAAATAGAAGCTCAAGAAGGAATACCAAAACCTAGTTCACTCGCTGAGTCTCTTTGCATCCATGGCTGAATGGTTAAAGCGCCCAACCGGGCAAATTCGTAGGTTCGATTCCTGCTGGATGCACTTTTTACGTTCAGTTCAATCGCTGCTCACGGAATTGATACATATAGCTCGCCCTTATAGCTTATGGGGCACTTCACTCGCTCAACACTCGTTCAAAACATCCACTCTTTCTTCACTCGCTAGGGAAAGATAAAGGATAGATGACTGAAAATCCCGCTTAGAGATCGCAAAACTATAGTCAGAGTAGGAGTTCCCATCCGTCGAGGCCTCGTTTTACCTGCCCTTGGGACTGGAACTGATTGGTTGCTTGTTGTGACAGCCAAGGTCTGAACATTGTCCCACTTCCCTCATCGGGTTCCTCTCTGTTCATCATGGGGTTGTTGGGATAAAGGTGGGTTTGAGACGCGCGGGTACTCTTGATGCGAAAGGATATGGATCTAGAAGCCGAGATCAAAGCGTTAGTTCAAGATAAGAGCCCTTACGAACCAAGGCTTCTAAAGTTGCCGGAGGGTCCATCATCAAGAATGGCCTAAGATGGTCAGAAGCATTCCTAACAATGCTAGCCACAGCGGAATACTCCGGCAAAACGGGTCGCCATTTCGCGGAATCGAACGCCCTAAGAGGAAGATTTCATTTGCTTTCTGTTTCGTGGAACGAAGTTGATCCATGGTCATCGGGATGTCTATGTTGAAAGAGAACCTAACCTGAAGAGTCATTGGTTTTCCAGGTCGGAAAATGAAGTAAACAACTCAGGTGGACAAGAGGCGAACCACTCAGCTGATGAGTCAGCTATACTTTTTTTAAAATAGCCTAATGAGAAGACGATCGTAACCTCTGAGCTCAAAGATGGAAAGCAGATTCCTTTTTTCAGGTTTTGCATAGCTTCCCAAGCGCCCGGCTTTCTTTTTGGGTTCCGAAAGGCAGAGTAGCTTCAGCATCGAGTAGAGTATGGGATAGAGTTCGAGTGAGGCATCAACCATAGATTGCGGAACTTTCGAGATGCTTCCTTGCGAAAGCCAACGGAGTCTGTACTGTAACTCAACCTTCTCATCCATGGAAGGATTCCTTATTCGATGAGAAATGTCAATCGAGGGCACCCTCATTTCCAGAGAGAGAATCAGGCTGCACAGAAGGGGGAAAGCCCTCCTACTGAGCAAGATCATTAATTAATATTAATAAGGAAGCACTTAACTTAGGGCAGCCAGTCTCACTTCACACAGCACAGCGCCTTGCTATTTGCATTCATCCTTGTAACTTACCGAAGCGAGGATCTCATGCTATCATTGAACGGCTACCGAACCGCCATACTCAGGTAACCGGTCTAGGTTCCAAGTACATCAACACCCCATAGCTACTTAGGGCCGCAACGCAATAAGGCTTTTCGCTCTAGTTGGGCAATGCAAGGAGGCCTCTTTCGCCATTCTTTCTAAATGATAAACTATTATTAGTTCAGTTCGGTAGAACATCGATGAGAGGATAATTTTTTCACAGAAGCATATGATTGCCCCTCAATCGCCAGGTGGCTTGCTCCAGGTGCATGAGTAGCTTTGCTGGCTCTTATACGAAAGGTACCGGCCTCTTTCAGTGGTTCTTGCTTGCTCTTTAAAGCTGATCTGGTGCTGTCTCGTTCCTTCAGTTTGTTCTGATTCCGATGAAGGATACTATATTCCGCCTACACAACTACCTTGCTTGGTGGTTCAAAATGGAAGTCTAGGTATCTGCTTAAGTGGTCTGCTCGTACCGTTCCAAAAAGAGCTGCGCTGACAGGCGTATTTGAAAATGTGTTTCCGGGCTCACATATCTAAATTTCAGCGAGATAGGGTGCGGATAGGTGGAATGGAAATTCTACTCCAATCCCTTTAATGGATCCCCGAAGGAGACGGGTGCAAATGGAATTTCAATCAAAGGCGCTATGACCACTGAGCATGCCAACAAGGCAAACTCAGAAAATCGTCTCCTGTCCCAGGTCACTGAAAGGGAGATACTCGCAGCCGAGCTCTCGTGCCACTCCCGCTGCCAACTTCGTGATAGAACGACCATGCGAAGGGATACGGATAGGCTGCCCTCCCACACTTAAGGCATTGTGTTACACCTTAAATGTCTGGATTTAGCGTTATTGTCAAGCATCTCATTCACTACTAAAAGAAAGGTATGGATATTCTGCTCGAAAGCTTGACGAAGAAGCGTAAGCAAAAAGCATATTTTAGGAAAGAGGTCCAGGTAGCTCAGCTGGTTACAGCTAATGAATGAAAAAATGTGTGTGCCGATTTATATTTCCCGTCTTAAGCCCCACCTCGGTAGCTCAGCGGTAGAGCGGCCTCTTGTGTATAGTTCAACAGGTAGTCGGACGTGGGTTCAAATCCCGCTCGAGGGAAAAACAGAGAGAGCAGCGAAGGGGCCTTTCCTCGCTTCTGTCTTTTTTTTTATAGATCAGTTCAGTCTGTAAACAAGCAGGTGATTTTTAGCCGGGAAACTGTAAACTTTCGAAAGCAAGCTCACCCACTCTCCCCCAGTGGTTAAACTCTAGGATCTGATTTGAATTCCATATTAAAGAAAAGTAGACATCTGCGGCCTAAAACTACACGAGTGGATAGATTTACGGCTACTACTTCCCGATCTTTGTGAACGTTCACTTCAATAGGATATCTCGTTTTACTAGCTCGACTATAGAGAGAGGAACTAATGGTAACGAGCCAGACCAGATGATCTTCAAAGACATCCTTCACCGATCGATTAGATGAGAGAGGTCATTCAGTGTAAGACCTGAGGTAGACGAACGGTTCACTGTCAGTGGTTCCATACGTCAATCCCATCCTGAAGGAGCTAATGAAAGCAGGAATTCAAATGAAAGTGGGCTCTTCCTCTTCGATTCAAGCAAGTCGACCATTGAATCTATTAAACTGGGCCGCTTCTTCCCCCTCCGCAGGAAGACTTCCTTCTTTCCCTTGCCTGGCTGGTTATCTCAAACCGGCATTCGAACCCACAAAGCCTAGCCGCACCGCCATTGTGCTATTAGCCCTACGCCTAGAAAGCCTCAGTTACAGACTGAACTTACCTATAGGAGGAGGTTTGATTCCATTGCCATTTACTGTTCCATGCGATCTTTACACCGACACCCCCATCTATGCAAGCCTAGTAAAAGGAGAATCAGCTGAAATAAGAGAGAGCCCCCTTCCCGTTGTTGTCTCTAACTAAACCACCACCAGTACACTCTTCCACTACAGATGCTGAAAACCCGATTCCTTCCCAGGCTTTTCTCTTATCCCTGACTTGCTAGTACTCAACCTAGAGATGAAAGAAGTAAGAGCCCCCTCTTGTCGCAAAATAGTAAATTAGGTTCAGTTGGAAAAACAGCTATAAATGACCACTACGAACGAAGGATGCAAGTCCTCTCAACAAACTCCATATCTGCAGAAAAAATGCCACTATTCTAAATTCAATATAGTAAGGCGTTTCTAATCTTCCTCGCAGCAAGACTTCTGAAAGCCAGTTGCTAAGAAAAAGATTAGAACAAGAGGGCTGATTTCGGAACTAGCTTGACTCATTCCACCCACAAGTCTGGGGTGAACGAGAACTAGTTCATCACCAACATGCTTAACTCCTAGGACTTTTGGGATTTAATACTCTTACTCTTTTTGACCAAAAGATGGTGAAGAGAGGAGCTAGATAGAAGTAGTTTTTAATGAGGAGAGGGAAATCTGGCCATTAGTTAAGTCATTTTTTGTTTGGTCATAAGTTGGTTAGAGAAAAGTAATTAGTTCAGTTTTAGGCATACACTAATAGTAGGTTACGATTCAAAAGAAAGAGAGATTCAAGCCAATCGACCGGCTAAGAGGACTATTCAAATTCGAAAGTAGATGTTCATGCTCATATAGCTGCAAAATATCTTATATAGCTGTCAAATGAGACTTTCACTTTTCCCTTCGTAGAGCAGATCATGAATTGAAAAAGTTCTATCTGGGCAAAATGCTAATTTTTTATAGATTTCCCGGCACCAATCCCGACTTCTCCCGTTGCTATAGTATAATAAGAGATAGGCGCCTACCTTAAAGTCACCTATCGACACTCAAGCCTGTTCATCCTGCTTTCTTTCCTTTATAAGACTGGAAGAGATAGAAGGCTCTCCTGTCTTTGCCCATTGATAGATATGCCTGAAGTACCGAAACTCTCTCCCTTAGGGCTCTCTTTCCGTAAGCCGGTGAGGAGTGAGGGATCTACTGAGACTGAGCCATCTTCGCTAGCCGATCTGTCAGTTCTATAGGGTATGAAGCTCTTTCCTAGTATTGGGTTCAGGAATTCATGCTCGCAGGTAAAGAGACTAAAGAAACAAGAACAGAAACAGTCTCTTGAAAGAGGGGAGCATTTGCCCACTCTGTGGTACATGAGCTCCTCGTCCAACTTACTGTCTTCCGATTTCATATCAGTTACAAGCTTGTCATTTCAATCACTTGCTACCTTTAAAGGAAAGCAGTTCGCCCATTGAATCGATTAATCTAAGTCCCCTTCCTATAGAGTGAACGTGAAAGCCGGTCTATAGTCCACCATGCTAATGGAATGTCAGTGACACAAGTAGTAAATTCATTCGTTGACAGGAGCGAGCAGAAAGAGAGAGCGTAAAGAGGGTCTTATCATGAATATTGGCCTGCTTTCCTTTCTCCCGTTGCAGTAGACTACAGTCTTACCACTATAATATAAAATAGGTCCAAAAGCAGGAAGCACAGTCAGGAAGGTAAGTTATAACTCTTTTCTGAATTCCTATCTATAAAGTCAGGCTTGTCTATACAATACAACAAAGTGAGGTAAAATCATTAGTTAGGCTAGTGGGAAAAAATTACTCTCTGTTTCCGTCTTTTGAAAGAAGTAAGGTGTTCTTCCTTCATCCTCCATCCACACTACGAGGGCCGGCCGGAATATGTTTGGCTGTTCAATAGCCAATTCCATTTCGGTTCATTTTGGTATGCTGGGAAGATGAAGAGATGAACTTTGGAATTCAGTTACAGAGAAATTCAGCAAGAAGCTTTCGGGTTGGAAAGGTGCCCGCCCTATTAGGTCAAGCTGGTAAGGCCTTGTTTTTAATGAAATCCACTCTTCAAAGCTTGCCTTTATTCCCTCCTGGGGTCCCGAAAGGAATGCCTGGTAGGATTGAAGGAATTCGGACGAGATGTCCACGGTCTGGTGTTGGAGGGAGAGACAGAATTCATCTCATCGCATGGGAGAAGGCTCTCCGAAGCTTCGATTTGGAGGCTTGGGCTGGAGCTCTAGCTAGTTGGACTAGAAGCTAGTTATTCCGGTCTACTTGTTGGGCAGGCCGGCCCTCCTTCATCCCTTCGTTCCAATCCATCCAGACAACTATGGCAACCCGTACTAATTGCCCTTGCACTGATACCAGTAAGGGGAGCGTCGGCCAGAAGATAAGGGGAAAAATCGCACAGACTTATATACAGGGGAAGGACCTTAGAATCTTGTATAAGAAAGGAAAGATTTTAAAAAGCAGATTAGGTACTTCCAACAGGAGAATAAGAAAGGAAGAAAGAAGAGTGGAGAAAAAGGGAAATGTCTTCACAAAGGGAGGGAACGCAAGGGGGACAGCACTAATAAATCGGAAAAGGGGTCAAAGGAAGGGACACATCTTGATAGGGCAACAACCGGGGATAGGATATGGAAAGAGATCAACATGTTTTCTCGAACGAACAGATTTACACCGTCAATGACAGCGCACCAAGGGAACAACGGACAATCACGGCAAAGGCAAGCACGAATGCTGCTGCCTACGAGACCCATCCAGGGGAATCTTACACTGCGCGCAGAGAACCCCTCTCACTTTAGACAGAGAGGGAATGACGATGGGTAGCCAAACCGTGAGGCGAAGAACTCAACCGCTATACACGAGGGAAAAGTGGAAAGAGTAGAGCAGCACCTTGCCGTAGAGAGGGTCCTAGAAAGGTTAAGAGTTCTGCACCGGTTGGAGTGGAATAGGAATCTAAAACAGAATTCGATCAATTGGCTTTAACGAACCTATTTCATTAGAATGATCGAAGAACCCGCTTATCTATAGAAAGAGGGAGAGAGAATGAGAAATCACTCGACTGTTAAGGAGAGGAGGGGAGAGTTCGACCGCCCTAAGCCAACCAGAACGGCAAAGAAGAGTTCTATTCGGCGACCGGTAGGGAGAGGAGAGGATGGGAGGAGAGAACGTCGACCATAAGGGAGACAGCAGTTACTTCGATGTGAGCAGAGTGCCCATTTCCTTACTTAGACTAACCTTCGTTTAGAAAGTCTCTCCCCTCGCTCTGACTCTTCCCATACTAAGACTTTTGTTGATCTACCTTTGACTTACTTCCTATCTCTACCCTTGATCCAAGGTAGCCGAAGGACGGATTTTGACTAAGCTTTGCTGAAAAAAGTTGCAAACTTCAGTTCCGAAACTTTAGTCTTAACTTCGTTTAGTCAGAAGAACTTAGAACGGCGGTAGCAGGGGGAAAGGCAAGGTCACATCCTGCCGTCATAGCTTGCCTCCCATTGCTTCGTACGAGACAGAGAAAAAAATAAATATAAAAAGAAAAATGGAAATAGTGAATCAAGATCTAGACTATCCTCTATCCGGATAGATATGCCCCTATGAGCGACTATGCCGATCTTTATATGTTTTGGCCACGTGCGTTTCCGCTAAGAAGAAGAAGGTTTGGATCTTTAAACCTTAAGAGGATGCTATCGAATGTGCTCTTGGCGCACGTGAGGGATGTGACCTATGTTAGGTCCATAAGATAGCACAGCTTTTGGTGTTCTATGATTCACCTCCGAATAATGAGTAGATAGGGAAGAGCTTTTTCTTTTTCTCTTCATAGAAGACTGATGGGTGGAGCAAGAGGTCAAATTACTATAGAAAGAAGAGTTGTAAACTATAGGACTTCTTTTTCTAGTAGTAAGATTTAGGGTTTTTTCGTTCCTTCTCTTCGATAAGAATATCGATTTGAAATGATAAAAATTCCTCTTTATTCTCTTGTGTTCAGCGAAAGAACTGCCTAAGCATACTTTTTCGGATCCAAACTTCTTTGTTCTTTCTAAGTCTTCGTCTTGCATAGAAGAACGCAACTGTTGCAAAAACGGGTCTTTCAGTAGTAGGCGGCATCCCCTCTTAGTTTTAAGTAAGCGGAACCATTCCGTT